AAAAAGATTGCGTCCAATAGGATTTGAACCTATACCAAAGGTTTAGAAGACCTCTGTCCTATCCATTAGACAATGGACGCTTTTCCATTCCAAATTTATTCTTATTTTTCTATGAACAACAAAGAACAACAAAGCATTCTGAAAAAAAAAGAATATGTGAGAAAAATAATTTCAATTTTGGAAATTGTATATTGCATATTTAAATTAAATCATGGATTAAGAATTCTAGAAGAATTCTAGAATTCTTAATTCTATTCTATTTCTTTTTTCTTTTTTTTTTAATTACTAATATTCAAAATGAATATACTTATATTTATTACTTTTAATTATTCATTAAATTAATATTTATATTAGATTCTATCTATACAATATCTATACAATAGAGATTTTTTTTTTATTTCTTTTTTTTTTCTATAGAGATAAAAAATTATAGAGATACTAAATATTTAGTATACAGATAATAAATATATAAATGCTCTAGCTATTATATAAGTTAATATATAGACTAGAGTTGCAATATAAATAGAGTTTATCCAGTTATAACAAACTAAAATCGATTTTATCATAATATAGAAACTCATAATATATATAAACTAAATAGTATATATAAAAAAAACTAAATACTATCTAAAATCCATACTATCTAATCACCTTCTTATTCTATAATGTTCTAGAATATTTCTATAATGTTCTAGAATCTATTCTATAATGTTAATCTATTCTATTATTCTATATAGAATAGATTCTAGAATGTTCTAGAATCTATAGCAAAAATAGAAAGTATATAGACAGTATAGATATATAGCGGGTAGCGGGAATCGAACCCGCATCGTTAGCTTGGAAGGCTAGGGGTTATAGTCGACGTTGATTCATCGTTTTTAACGTCTCTAATTCAAAACCGAACATGAAACTTTGATTTCATTCGGCTCCTTTATGGAATGTGGGAAAATTTTCAGTTATAAGACGTGAGCGAAAAACAAATTCAACCCATAACATCTATATCAGCCTTTCTGTCTTAATGTATTCAAGACAACGCGCTTTGTAGATGATCCCTCTAGGTAAGGAATTTTTTTTTAGAATCTTTCTAGTTACTTCGTTCTCTATTTCTATTTGAATTGAAAGAATCCTTAAGAAAGCTATTTTCTTCTTTCTACCGAGCTAAAGCAAGATATCGATGCCTCTAGTAAACTAAAGTCGTCGTTTAATACTTAGTTTAATACTTATTTTGTTTTTCTTTTGCTTCAATTTCGACTATACAAAACAAAAAGATTTGAAGATTTAGTTACGATTAGAAATATACCATTTTGTCTTTATCTATAGATTCTTTACTTATACTAATTCAATTGGAAGTCTTGATCCAACTAAAAAAAAATTATGTTTCGTAATCTGATAATCCAATTTTTCAATTTTGAATTGCCCTTGGATGAAAATCACGAGAATGTATATTCTCCCTCGAATTTTTCTTTGAGAGGGAAAAGATTTAATCCTTTTCTTTTAAGAAATAGAGTTTTTGATCGGAATATTTATTCCCGAGAGATCCCTTAACTATTAGGCTTATATAGAACGAATCACACTTTTACCACTAAACTATACCCGCTATGATGAGATTATTGTATAGAAATGCATCCGTGTCGAGTATCGGGTAAGGGAATCGGACATAATCAAGATAGGATCATAAAAGAATTTTGAAAATTCAAGTGGATTTAATGAGATTAGGAAAAGAAGACTCATTGATTGTATATCATTTAATCCTTTATCATAAGAATGAAAATGAAAATAGTCGTGCTTCTAATTAGTGGTTTTTCAACAACAAGTATTTTTTTTTAATCAAATAAATCATTTTTTGCTGCTATGATTTGTTGGCGATTTAATTTATTGGAACAAAAAAGGCTTTGTGATCCCGACGGGGTCGTGGAAATGAAATAAAACAGGGACTTTTCGGACAAAATTAACTAATAACTAAAACTAAAAAGGGTAGTTTTTGATTTATTTTCTTTTTCTTTTTTTTTTTATTCTATTTATAATCTTTTCGAAATCTAAAATTTATTTAGATTATTGATTTTCTATCAATCAATATAATATATTGATTGATCTATATTATATTGATTGGTTGATTGGAATATTGAGTTGAAAACTATCTTTTTCGAATCTTTATTTTATCTAAATGAAATTCAATATTTTATCTAAATGAAATTCAATTGGAAGAATTGCTGATGAAAGTTTACATATTTATCTAGATATTTATATATATATTCTATTTATTTCTATTTATTTATATATTTAGATATCTATTTTTATATATTTAGATATCTATTCTATGTATTTAGGTATTTAGAATATTTATAGATTTATTTCTAATTTATATATATAGAATAGATATATAGCTATATAATAAAAGAATAACTTTTTCTTTATTCTTTAATGAAAGTAATATAAATGAAAGTAATATAATATAAGAATAAAAAGAAAATAGAATAAAAAAATTTAACAGAGTAATTAAAGTTAAAGAGCGATGAAAAAAAAAAAGAGAAATAGAAAAAGGTTTTTTAAGTATTACCTCTTTTTTAAGTATTACCTCTTTTTTAAGTATTACCTCTTTTTTAAGTATTACCTCTTGTGTAATATAACATAGTAATTATTGTTTTTCCATTGGGAGAGATGGCTGAGTGGACTAAAGCGTCGGATTGCTAATCCGTTGTACGAATTATTCGTACCGAGGGTTCGAATCCCTCTCTTTCCGGTTCCGTTGATTATTTGGTATTTTTTTACCTTTCAAATTTTTGAATTTAATAGCATTTTTGAATTTATATAGTTAAATAGTTAATAGTTAAATAGTTAAAGATGTAGAATAGATAAAAATGCTAAAAATATTTAAAAGCAAGTCAAAACTCTTATTTTTTATTCTTCGCGGCCAGGATTACGCCCCGGGTCATTAGATAAAAATCCAAAGATGAAGAGAGAGACAAAGAATATCACTACTGTGTAAACAAAGAGTTTGAGAGTAAGCATTACACAATCTCCAATTTTGGTTTGGAAAAAAAGAAAATAGATTCTCTATTTTTATACCCTATATCACAATAATTTTGATATCAAGAAATGAAGTAGTTTTTAGAAATAGAGTAGTTTTTAGAAATAGAAAAGATTTTTTATAAATTCATTTGTAATAAGAGTTGAGTCTTTCATTGCCAAGAATTTGCCTTCACACCTACAATTAGATATTGTGGAGGACTCTTAGAATTTAATTTAGAATATAGGGCTCCCTTTCAAGTTCAAGGGAATGGAAAAATGGTTAGAATGAGTAATATCGAATAGGGTAAGCCCCATTTGATTTTTCGCGTCTATATAATAACTTGAATGCTTGAATTGGGGGAGGGCTTATACTATAAGACTTATCTGATCTTATAAATTGTTAGAATTTTTTTTTCTTGAATAAATTCTTTTAGGACAGTATTAAAAACCTCATCGAAAACTTACAGCAGCTTGCCAAACAAAGGCTAATAGAAAAAAGAGCACAGGGATGACTGGCATTACATCTACAATTGGATTCAAAAAAGCGTAGGCTTCGGGCAATTTTGTGAAGAAAAAACTGCTTGAATAAATAGCCGAATCAAAACAGATACAAAACAAACTAAAAATATTAAGCATAATCAAATTTTATTCTTGAAGATATTTATTCTTGAAGATAATTCTATTTTGATTGAGTTATTAAAATATTATTAATGATGATATCTAAATTTATTTATATAAAAAAAAAATAAAGTAAGATAGACAAAAACCCTTATTTTATTGATGAACCTCACTCAATCAAAAATCCTTCAATTCTCAAATCAAAAAAGAATAGAAGGAATCCTATTTTCATACAATATCTTAATTGAATTATATATTATGATCAATAAATTTAGTTTAATTCTATATCTACATATATTAAAATCTGAGCAATAAATTAATCTTATTTCATAAGATATTTAGTGGAACGGGAATTGACGAAGAACTAATACCTATATTAGTTTTTATTAGTGTTGAGTTGAATAGAAATGGGGCGTGGCCAAGTGGTAAGGCAACGGGTTTTGGTCCCGCTATTCGGAGGTTCGAATCCTTCCGTCCCAGCGTATACCTATTCTATATATAAAAAAAAATTACCGGCTTTGGCAACCTTTTTATTATTAAGAGAATAATAAATGCAATTCTTCTTTCGTTTCATATTTTTAATAACTTTTCTTGGACTAATTTATTTTTCAAAAAGTTGATTGTGCTCAAATAATATGGAAATGGAATTGAATCTATCTTTTTTTTTCAGGGACGGGGGAAACAGATATCAAAATTCAAATTCAAAACAAAAAAAGTGGAACGGTTTTTTGATCATATTCTTATTTTATTCCCCTTATCTCTTCCTATTTACGTTAGTTACTGAGAAAAAAGTTTTACGTCTCACACCTTACAATGATACACATTTTGAATGCAATTTTTATCCACTTATATATATACCAACGAATCCTTTATCGAATCGTTACAAGTGATGTTTGAGTACGAAGAGAAGGAAGAGCTGTTCGGAAAGTGGGTTTTTATGATCCACTAAAAAAGAAAACTTATTTAAACGTTCCTCCGATTCGATATTTCCTTTAATTTTAAAAGGCACTCAAACGACAGGAACTGTTCATGATATTTTATTTTAAATTAAAGAAGGCAGGGGTTTTTACGGATCTTTGTCTTAATTAAAGACACTGAATTTAATGAAATACAAAAAAAGGGGTGTGGGTAGTTTGTATATATATATAGCTTAGCTTTGTATAAACTTTTTTATACTATCCCTTCCTTCACTCTTGTTCTATTTATATCTATCTTATTTTTGAAAGTTCTTATTTCATTTTATTTATCCTTTTACCTACAGTGGTTTTGTTTGTATTTATGTGGATATTAGTGCCAATCCAATACAAGCCCTTAGTTTATCTGTTCTTAGTTTTTTTATTCTAATTAGAAAGAATTATTCTATTCTAATTAAA